TCGTCAACTTCATTTCTTGAGTGGTCTTTAGTCCCTTTTGTTTATCTCGTTTAAAATTGAAAATTCGATTTCGATCGTATCCAATTATTGAGATTTTCGATCCAGTTTAAAAGGTGTTTCCTTGTTTTTAGATCCTTTATCCTTATTTTTAATCATTGGGTTTAGACATTACTTCGGTGCTTCTTAATCCTTTCAAAATGGCAGCAACATACCTTTCTTTCTATCAAAGAATCCCACGGCCAGTTGATTCCCCCACGATACACTTTGAATGAAGCGAAAAGATTGATCAAAACCAGTTTTGCTTTTGAATTGGAATTGGTAACTTGCTGAAATTGGATCCTTTCTATTTCTATATTCTATATATTTATATATGGAAGATATATTTACGAAGTTGTTCCAATTGATTGATTGGCATTTAACCCTAGACCCTTACCCCCGAGAAATGAATTAATCCTTTGGACTCGAGCTCCACCGTGGACTATTTAGAACCCAACAAAAACGAAGGATTCAAGTTTAACAGAAAAAACAATGTCGAGCTAAGAGCACCCTCATCCCTAGATAAATCGAAATCGAAAATGGTGGATGTAAAAATCCACAACGGATTCTGTCCTTCAAGTCGCACGTTGCTTTCTACCACATCGTTTCAAACGAAGTTTTACCATAATATTCCTCTAAGTCGAAACCGTTATGAAATTGATTCAATCATAGAATCATGAATAGTCATTTGGTTCAGCTGTTCGTAGACATCGTAATCTAGACCTTTTCTTCCGTATATGATATGGAAAGCACCCTTAACACCCATTAATAATATACCATTCCATTTAATTCAAAATTAAATTCAAGTTGAAATTAAAAAAGTTTCCTATTTTTATTAAATTTAACAAAAATTGGATAATAAACATCGCCTTTGATCTTATAGGGGGTAGATCCCTCTTTTTTAATTAACTCATTACTGCTTAAATTTCAAATACAAATAGATAAGATGTAAGTTGAGATTTGAATCTTTATTCTTTTCATCTTATTACGAAAATCAAAATTGAAAAAAAAAGAAAAACCATAGGGAGAGATTTTCCTATCTATCAAATAGACCGAGGAATTGTTCGATATTCTAACAATCTAGGATTGACATCATTTCAGTTTCAATAATTTGAATTTCAAGGATCACAAATGGTTTTTACAAAAACCCAAAATTCCTTGTCATTGAAATAGAAGGATATATACCGTATCAATGAAACATTTCCTCATTTTAGAGGATTCAATGGTATGTTTTTTGTTTAACATGGAATTGAATACTAAATCGCTTCTTGTCGTTGTCATAAAGGGAATAAAATCAAAGGAATAAGATAAATCACCCCTGCCTCAATCGTTATTTCCAATTTTTTATTAGAGTCAAAAACGAAATATCGAAATAAAAAGAAAATGAGATTCAACGAAAAAACATTGGTATTGAAATTAATATGGATTAACTCTTATCCACTCCTTTCTAAGAAAGTAATGGAGTCGACGCTGGGACGGAAGGATTCGAACCTCCGAATAGCGGGACCAAAACCCGTTGCCTTACCGCTTGGCCACGCCCCATTTCAATTTTGAATCAATACCAAGAAACAATAATATTGGTATTGGTTTTTTGTCAACCCCAGCCAAGAATCTCTATATTTCTATTTATAGAATACATTGGTACTGACATTTTAATACATCTAGATATAGAAATCGAAAATTCAACAAAATTTATTGATCATTACATAGAATTCAATTAAGATATTGTATGAAAGTATCATTTCTTCTATTCTCCTTTGAGAATCGGAGGCTTTTTGGTTGAGTGAATGCAAAGAAAAAGAAGAATGTCTACCTTACTTACTTTCTTCCTTTTCCTTATATCAAAAACTCAATTCAAAACGAAAATGCAATTATCGGCAAGAACAAAACGTCTGTTATGCTTAATATCGTTAGTTTGATCTGTATTTCTAATTCTGCCCTTTATTGGAGTAGTTTTTTCTTCGGCAAATTGCCCGAAGCGTATGCTTTTTTGAATCCAATCGTAGATATTATGCCAGTCATACCTGTGCTTTTTTTCCTCTTAGCTTTTGTTTGGCAAGCTGCTGTAAGCTTTCGATAAGATCCTTTAGAATAATAATATTATCCTAGAAAATGGATAATTTCGTCCAGAATTTACAAAATTGATAAAATCAGATAAGTTTTAGAGTATGAACCCTAGACTCGCACACTGAAATTCTTGTATAGTCGCCATAAATTTGGCTTACGCCCATTTTCGCGTTTTTGACCCCTTTTCCAGTGAAAGACCCTAACCCCATTAGGGTCTCGCACAAAATAGAAATATATATATATGCCATTATGCCATAATGACAATAGTTTTTAATGCAAAAACAAATTCATTTATGACAGTTCATTTCGAATTCTAGAAACAACCTCATTTCTTGGTGTCAAAATGCGATATGATATGTGTTCTAAAAATGGAAGATTTATTCTCTTTTTTTTTTCA